CCTATGAACGTGGAAAATATACCGGATTGATTGAGTCGAATTGAAGTTGTAAAGTCATCGATAACTAGTTAGTCAAAACAAGAATTCATTTTGACCAAACTGTCTAGTTTCCTTTGATTATTGCAGGGCAATATCTCATTTCAAGATTTATCGACTGACTTGATTGGGATCCTATTTATTCATTTTTTTAGTTCAATTTTATTTAATTGCTTTAGTTAGTATAACTCTAAATGTTACACTTAGACAAATTTTCTTGTTTTCGCCCAGGATTCTTCCTAAAGAAAGCAAATAGAATTATTATTTTGTGTTTAAGAATTTCGAATTTTTTATTCTTTTGATTTTTCTTTATCAAAATGTGAGTTCGATATTTGGATTTTTTCATTTTTTAGGAATAGAGTCGGGAGTTTTTTTTCTTAGTAATAGTAATTTAGCTTAGTCATTTAGAATGAAACAAGTATTCAAATGTAAGAGAATGGGTAGGTATTTCCATCTCAGGATTTCGAATATCTTAATCTTAGTGTTGGTATATTCCGTTTATTAGATCTGGGTGGGGTTTTCTCTTGATTGAATACAGAAAAAGAAGACCACCACCCCCCTTTTTTGTTTTGGTGTGCTTCGCCGGATATTGGTATATTGATGAGGTATACCAAAGAAAAGAAGTATCTTTGGCTTAACCCCTTGATTGTGATTGTGGGCAGGGAAATTCATTATAGAATTTCCCTCCGATGATTAATGACTAAGGGTTTGTTTGGAAAAAATGGATTCGATCCCTTGAAATCCGTTTTTTGGCTTTTCTGTTCTGCTTTAAACGATTCCCATGAGTGAGTTTTTAGGACAAATTTTGTTTCGATGAACCAACCGGTCAGTTACAAGCAACAAACAAGAATGAAGAAATCTAAATTATACAATTTTTTATTTCAAATGAAAATATAAATTTTATTCATTTTTTTATAGGGCTCTAGGGCTATACGGACTCGAACCGTAGACCTTCTCGGTAAAACAGATCAAACTTATTATTATCAAAATGATATGAACTGTTTCAAAGACCCAACATGCATTTTTTTGCATTGGGCTCTTTCATTAACTGATAGAAATATCAGCCAATCCGCCATATTTTTTTCTTGACAGAAAAATAAGGAGATGGCTCCATGTGCTCTGATTCATTTTTGGGGATTCTAATTCAGGAGCACTACCAAAGTGTTTCAAAGGTGAAGTTATTTTGACGTAGGTCTGCCTTTGGCCTCTAATTTGAAGTTAAATGAAGTCTCTATCGTTCGGCTTAAAAAATCCAATATGAAACTTCATACACCTTCAAGTTCATAGGACGAAAAGAAATTTTTTGAGGGCCTTATACTCATTATGCCTGGCATTGAATATACCGGTATTCACCTTATCAATATCTCAAGATGGGGCCTGTTTGGTACCTAACAGGGCACTAACATAGGACCGAACCTCTCGTCAGGCTATTGTTCTCTTAAAGTTATTAAGGAGTAAGACATCGATTTCTCAATAAGATCCATTTTTTGGATTGTATGGTGGATTCCCCTGAAAAACATTGGCGCGCGTGTAAACGAGTTGCTCTACCAACTGAGCTATAGCCCTTAGTGCTTGTGATGCATATTTTATCATGTATATAATTTGTTGTCAAGATGAATATTCTATGATCCAACATCCTAAATTTTTGAGTGGTATTGGTTCGATTATTATTGCTTATAAGGAATATGGTATTTATAATCCATCGACGGGATGGGTTCCATTTGGTTCTCTTTGGGGTGATAAATGACCTACTTAACTCAGTGGTTAGAGTATTGCTTTCATACGGCGGGAGTCATTGGTTCAAATCCAATAGTAGGTAGAACTTATTAGATACCGGAGTCAATGGTATCTAATAAGTTTTTTGCCCCACCCTTTTCTATTTTTCTAGATTTTGTATTTTTATTTACTTCATTTTTGAATTGCGTTCTATTAAAATTGGATTCTGTCGAGTGAATGCAATCAAAATAGGTTTTAGAAACAGAAACTCTTTTGCTTATTTGAACGCACCAACTAGTTATGAAATTGCACTGACAGCCTCGACTCTTGTCCTAGCTCGTCGGAGAGCTAGATTTGCCTCAATTATTTGCCTCTTTCCTTCAGCTTTTCTCAAACAAGCTTCTGCTTCTTCAAGAGTTTCCTGAGCTTCTTGTGGATCAATATCACTACCCTTTTCCGCATCATTTACTAAAACAGTGATCTCATTATTGCCTATTCTAGCAAAACCGCCCATCAGAGCCATCGTTAACCATTGGTCCTTAAGGCGTATTTTCAAAATCCCTATATCTACAGCTGTAGCAATAGGAGCATGATTTGGTAATACGCCAATTTGACCACTATTTGTAGATAAAATGATTTCTTTCACTTCTGAATCCCAAACAATTCGATTAGGGGTCAGTACACAAAGATTTAAAGTCATTTATTCAACTCCATTTCTAAGTTGATAGCCTTCGCGCTAGCTTCATCG